TGCAAATTCATCTTCATCCAAAATGTCAATCCAGAGTCTAAAAGACTAAAAGAAATAAGTAAAAAAGTAAAAAGATGGTCCTCCAAATTAATCGATGATTTGGAACAACAAGAGGGCGAAAATGAAGAAACTGTAGCCGAGGATCATGAGATTCGTTCAAGAAAAGCCAAACGTGTAGTTATCTTGAATGATAACAAAGAAAACAATGATATTAATAAAAAAAGCAATAATAATCCGGATGAAAGAGACGAAGTGGCTTTGATACGGTATTCCCAACAATCCGATTTCCGTAGAGACATCATCAAAGGTTCCATGCGTGCCCAAAGACGTAAGACAAACATTGGGTCGTTTTTTCAAGCAAATTTGCATTCCCCTCTTTTTTTGGAGAGAATAGACAACCCCCTTTTGTCTTTTGACATCTCCCAAATACAAATACAAAAATTCATTTTTAAAAAATGGAAAAAAGCAACACAATTAGAATTCAGAATTCTAGATTATACACAAGAAAAGGCAAAAGAAAAGGAGAAAGAAAAAAAAGAAGAATACAAAAGACAAGAAAAAGTACGAATAGAAATAGCGGAAGCATGGGATAACATTCTATTTGCTCAAATAATAAGAGGATCATTATTAGTAATCCAATCTTTTCTTAGAAAATATATTCTATTACTATCATTGATAATAGTTAAAAATACAGTCCGTATACTAGTATTTCAATTTCCAGAATGGTCCGAGGACTTTAAGGATTGGAAGAAAGAAATGCATATTAAATGCACCTATAATGGTGTTCCATTATCAGAAACCGAATTTCCAAAAAACTGGTTAATAAATGGTATTCAAATAAAAATACTATTTCCCTTTTTCTTTAAACCTTGGCACAAATCTAAGGTACAATCTCTTCAAAAAGATCCACGAAAAAAAAAAAATGATTTTTGTTTTTTAACAGTTTGGGGAATGGAAACTGACCTTCCTTTTGGTTCTCCCCGAAAACGACTGTCGTTTTTTAACCCCATTTTCAAAGAAATGAAAAAAAAAATTCGAAAATGGAAAAAAAAGTCTTTTTTTGTGATACGAATTTTTTTAAAAAAAAAAAAAAATTTATTTCGAGGCATAAACCTTTCAAAAGAAAGACACAAATGGCTTCTGAAAAATATTCTATTTATTAAAGGAATGATAAAAGAACTTTCAAAAAAAAAACAAAATTTTTTAGTTGGATTTAAACAAATATCTGAATTAAATGAAACTAAAAAAGAAAAAGATAGGAGAATTCCTAATCAAATGATTTCTGAATCATCCCTTACCATTCCCATTCAATCTATGGATTTGAAAGATTTTTCATTTACCGAAACAAAAATGAAAGATCTGGCTGATAGAACAAACACAATCATGAATCGGATAAAAAAAATACAAAATCAAAAAGACAATAATAACGAGTTTATAACTAATGACAGAAATAGTAATTGTAATAAAACAAATTCTCTCAATAAATTATTAGTATCAATAAGAAAAAGTTTGAAGAAATTAAAAAAAAGAAATGTACGATTAATACGAAAATCCTATTTGAGAATCAATTTGATTATTCAAAAGATATACATAAAAGTATTTTTATGTATCATTCATAAGAATAGTCCGAGAATCACTACACAACTTTTTGAATTATCAAAAAACGAATTTGATAAATTTATTTCCAATAATGAAATAAATAAAGAAAAAATGAATAAAACAAGTGCTATTCACATTATTTGGACTCTCAAAAAATGGTTTTTTGATATTACTAAAAAGAATTCAAAAAATTGGAGCAACTTATCCTACTTTTCACAAGCGTATGTATTTTACCAAATATATAAAACTCAAATTTATAGAGATCTTCTTCAATATAAGGAAACATCTCTTTTTCTTAAGAAACAAATAAAGAATTATTTCGAGACAGAAGGAATACTTCATTTGGAATTAGGGCATAAAAATCTTTTTAATTACACAATTGTTGAATGGAAAAACTCTTTAAGTAAGTATTATCAATATGAATTATCACGGATTCAATGGTATCGATTAGTACCACACAAATGGCGAAACAGAGTGAATCAAAGATCTATTATGACTGAAAATAAAGATTTTCAAAAAAGTCATTCAGATGAAAAAGACCAATTCATTTTTTACAAAAAATTAATTCATTTTGAATCGAATTCCTTCTCCAATGAAAAATATACTATTAATTTTCAAAAATACTATAAATATGCACTTTTCTCATATCAATCCATTAATTATGACGATAGAAAGGATTCATATATTTCTGTATCACCATTATGGATAAATAATTCGCAAGAAAGTTGTTCTAATTCCAATATATACAACATAAAGAAAAGTACCTTAGTTGATATGTCAGAGCGTATTATCCCTATATATAATTATATATATAATTATTTCGGACAGAACAAAAATATGACTCTAGATAAATTTCCAGATAAAAAATATTTTGATTGGAAAATTATCTATTTGTGCTTTAGAAAGAAAGGGGATATTCATTCCGGGATCGCTATCGATACCAATATCAACTTCAATAATAATACAAATACTAACACTAAAGTCAATAATTATCCAATAGTTGGTAAAATTGATAAAAAAGACCTTGTTTATCTTCAAATTGATAAAGATCAGAAAATCAAGATTTCAAAAAAAAAAAAAAGCCTTTTTGATTGGATGGGAATGAATGAAGAAATACTAAGGCGTTCGATTTCGAATCTAAAACTTTGGTTCTTGGGCGAATTTGTGCTTCTTTATAATACATATAAAATGACCCCATGGATAATCCCGGCCAAAGAACTTCTTTTCAATTTAAATGAAACTGTTAGTGAAAATAAAAACATTACTAAAAATCAAAAAGAGAATCCCTTAAAATTATCCCAATTATCCAATGAAAATAAATCGAAATCTATTAAATTAGAAAATAAGAATCAAGACAAAAAAGAATCCCTAGGTAAAAACAATGTTGAATTAAATATACAAACTAAAGAAACTCTTGAATCAATTTTCTCAACTCAAGAAAAAGATATTGAAGAAGATTCTGCAGGCTCAGATAGGAAAAAACGTCAAAAGAGAAAACAATATAAGAGCAACACGGAAGCAGAACTTGATTTTGTCTTAAAAAGGTATTTACGTTTTCAATTGAGATGGAATAATTTTTTAAATCAAAAAATAACAAATAATATTAAAGTATATTGTCTCTTGCTTAGATTGGTAAATCCAAAAGAAATTGCTATATCCTCTATACAAGGTGGAGAAACAAGTCTAGATATTCTGATGATTCAAAAAGATTTTACTCTTAGAGAATTGATGAAAAAAAGAATATTAATTATCGAACCTGTGCGTTTGTCTATAAAAAACGACGGTCAATTTTTGATGTATCAAACTCTAAATGTTTCATTGGTTCATAAGAGTGAGTACCAACTTAATCAAAGTTACCGAGAAAAACACTATATTGATCGAAACAATTACACTAATTATATTGTAAGACATTCAAATCAAAGAATAACTGAAAATCGAGATTATGGTTTAGTTATTCCTGAACGTATTTTTTCCACTAAATGGCGTAGGGAATTAATAATTCGAATTTGTTTCAATTCTAGGAATAGAAATCTTATTTCGAACAATTCAGTATTTTGCAATAACGTAAAAAACTATGATCAAGTTTTGGATAAAAGTCAAAATTTTTATAGGGATAAAATTGAACTAATTCAATTAAAATCCTTTCTTTGGCCTACTTACCGATTAGAGGATTTATCTTGTATGAATCGATATTGGTTTGATACCAATAATGGAAGCCGTTTTAGTCTGTTAAGGATATATATGTATATATGTATCCCCCGTTGAAAATTCGTGAATGATGCATTTCTCATCTCATATATATCTTTCAGGTCTGTATTTATTATATGAAACCGGGGGTTGTACACATTCCTTGTCTTACATTTCCATTCCAATACGATAAATCAATGCATGGATCCATATCCATTAGATAAATAATTAGATATTCGATTAGATCAAATAGGAATAGGTCAAAAAGATGTTCTCTTTTATCTGTATAAATATCTATTTTTTTTTTACTTATACTTAATTAAAATGAGAAAATGAATAGGATTATTTTTACTGATCGGTTAAATGGATTTTTGAATTTTAAAAAGGAAAAAAGAGTAGATTTTATCTTATGGTAAAAAAGAAAGTTATTTCGGTTATTTCAGAAGAAGAAAATCGGGGATCTATTGAATTTCAAGTCTTTCATTTCACCAATAAAATAAAAAGGCTTACTTCACATTTGGAATTTCACAGAAAAGACTATTTATCGCAGCGGGGTCTACGGAAAATCTTAGGAAAACGACAACGGTTGTTGTCTTATTTGTCAAATAAAAAAAGAGTTTCTTATAAAGAATTAATGAATCAACTGGATATTCGGGAATCAAAAACGCGTTAATTTTTTCATTTAAAAAAACAATGAAAATTGTTTATTTTTTTTTTATTGAATTTTTTTTTATCTAGAATTTAGACGAACTTCTTTTTGTTTTAAGCAGTTCATAAAAGAATGAATCGAGGAATAAACTATGAATGGAACAACTAAAAGAAAAGAACATATGATAGTCAATATGGGACCTCATCATCCATCAATGCATGGTGTTCTTCGTCTTATTCTTACTCTAGATGGCGAAGATGTTATTGATTGTGAGCCAATATTGGGTTATCTGCACAGAGGGATGGAAAAAATTGCCGAAAACCGAACAGTTATACAATATTTGCCTTATGTAACACGTTGGGATTATTTAGCTACTATGTTTACAGAAGCAATAACCGTAAATGGACCCGAGCAGATGGTGAATATTCAAGTACCTAAAAGAGCCAGTTATATCAGAGTGATTATGTTAGAATTGAGTCGTATAGCTTCTCATCTGTTATGGCTTGGCCCCTTTATGGCAGATATTGGTGCACAGACTCCCTTTTTCTATATTTTCAGAGAAAGAGAATTAGTATATGATCTATTTGAAGCTGCCACCGGTATGAGAATGATGCACAATTATTTTCGTATCGGAGGAGTAGGGGCCGATCTCCCTTATGGCTGGATAGATAAATGTTTGGATTTCTGTGATTATTTTTTAACCGCTGTTTCTGAATACCAAAAACTTATTACGCGAAATCCCATTTTTTTAGAACGAGTTGAGGGTGTAGGTATTATTGGTGCAGAAGAAGCAATAAATTGGGGTTTATCCGGACCGATGTTACGAGCTTGTGGAATTCAATGGGATCTTCGTAAAGTCGATCATTATGAATGTTATGACGAATTCGATTGGGAAATCAATTGGCAAAAAGAAGGAGATTCATTAGCGCGTTATTTAGTCCGAATCAGTGAAATGAAGGAATCTATCAAAATTGTTCAACAGGCCCTGGAAGGAATTCCAGGCGGTCCTTATGAGAATTTAGAAATACGTTGCTTTGATAGAGAACGGGATCCAGAATGGAATGATTTTGACTATCGCTTCATTAGTAAAAAAACCTCTCCTACTTTTGAATTGCCGAAGCAAGAGCTTTATGTAAGAGTTGAAGCCCCAAAAGGGGAATTGGGAATTTATTTAATAGGGGATCAGAGTGGTTTTCCTTGGAGATGGAAAATTCGTCCCCCCGGTTTTATCAATTTGCAAATTTTTCCTCAGTTAGTTAAAAGAATGAAATTGGCGGATATTATGACAATACTAGGTAGCATAGATATCATTATGGGAGAAGTTGATCGTTGAAATGATAATTGATACAAGAGAAGTACAAGATATCCACTCTTTTTCTAGATTAGAATCTTTAAAAGAGATCTATGGGATCATAGGGATGCTTTTACCTATTTTGATTCTTGTATTGGGAATCACAATAGGTGTACTTGTAATTGTGTGGTTAGAAAGAGAAATATCCGCCGGAATACAACAACGTATTGGACCGGAATACGCCGGTCCGTTGGGAATTCTTCAAGCGTTAGCAGATGGAACAAAACTTATTTTCAAAGAAAACCTTCTTCCGTCTAGAGGAGATGGTCGTTTATTCATTATCGGACCATCCATAGCAGTTATATCCATTTTCGTAAGTTATTCAGTAATTCCTTTTAGCTATCAACTTGTTTTATCCGATCTCAATATCGGTGTTTTTTTATGGATTGCCTTTTCAAGTATTGTTCCGATTGGACTTCTTATGTCAGGATATGGATCAAACAACAAATATTCCTTTTTAGGTGGTCTACGAGCCGCTGCTCAATCGATTAGTTATGAAATACCGTTGACTCTTTGTGTGTTATCAATATCTCTACGTGCGTGTCGTTATAACCTTTTCTTTAATTCTTTTTTGTAAGTAAAGAAGTTGAATAGGTATCTTCACTTTTTTATTCATCATTCAGGTTAAATTAACTAAATCAGATAGTTATATGAGTGAAAAAAAAACAGCTTCTAAATTAGCAGTAACAAGATTGAGTCTCATCTCCTAAGTACAAGAACGAAAAATAAAGTAAATTTAATATAAGCAAGACTTTTTACCCTTTACCCCATGGATTGGTTGATTAGTGATTAGTCATCCTGGCTTGAAGCGGGCTCAAAAGATCAACCGTATATAGTTTTCACTATTCTTTATATGTATTACTAGAACGGAGGGTTCGACAAAAATAAGTGGATGGTTAGGAACACAAAAATACATAAAAGATTAGTAATAGAAATTTTTATGTCAATTTTCAAAACGAAAATCTTTGGATAACATAAAAAGAACAATAATTAGGGCTTTCAATTTGTAGAAATAATCAAGCAGTACTCCTCACGATTGCAATCCAGAGTATGCTCCTACTCACAGATTCAAAAACGACTATCCGAAACGAAATAATCTTTTCTTGTTTTGAACTCCCTCTTTGAAAGAAGAATAGGAACGAAAATTCATAGAGATCACTAAATAGCCTGCATTATTAAGACACTCATCTAATCTCTGATTTTTTTTCATAATAATCAAAAAAAAGATGGCTATTGATATTCATAGAAAGAGTATTTTATTAATAAGTTATTACTCAACAAAGAAAAATTCAAATTATTAAAGGACGAGATTAATTCATAAGTGCTTTTTGAGTTATTATATCTATATCATTCTGGCATACAGAATTCCATCGGTCTAATTTTTGACCTTCCGGCGGGTGTTGATTCTATCTATATTTTGACCCCAAATAAAATCTATCACGATAAAAAATATCAACCCGGTCCTTAGATTTCTTGATGGCCGTCAAGGAGCCGTATGAGGTGAAAATCTCATGTACGGTTCTGGACTAGCGATGGGAACAGTGATGTTCCCACCGACTATTATTATCTAATAGTTCAAGTACAGTTGATATAGTTGAGGCGCAATCCAAATATGGGTTTTTAGGATGGAATTTGTGGCGTCAACCTATAGGGTTTATCATTTTTCTAATTTCTTCCCTAGCAGAATGTGAGAGATTGCCTTTTGATTTACCCGAAGCAGAGGAAGAATTAGTAGCAGGTTATCAAACCGAATATTCGGGTATCAAATTTGGATTATTTTATGTTGCTTCCTATCTCAATCTATTAGTTTCGTCGTTATTTGTAACAATTCTGTACTTGGGTGGTTGGAATATCTTTATTCCGTCCGTATTTTTTTCTGATCGAGTTGAAATAAATAAAGTAGGTAGGGTCTTTAGAATGACAATTGGTATTTTTATTACTTTAGCTAAAACTTATTTGTTCGTGTTCATTTCTATCACAACAAGATGGACTCTACCGAGACTAAGAATGGACCAACTATTAAATCTTGGATGGAAATTTCTTTTACCCATTTCTCTTGGTAATTTATTATTAACAACCTCTTCTCAACTCCTTTCACTCTAAACGAAAAAAGAATATGATATTCTCTATTTCTCACTTCTCATCAAACAAGAGAAAGAAACAAACATAAGATTATTTATAGATCTTTACAATATGTTACCGATGGTAACTGGGTTCATAAATTATGGCCAACAAGCAATACGGGCGGCAAGGTACATTGGTCAAGGATTCATCATTACCTTATCCCATGCAAATCGTTTACCTGTAACTATTCAATATCCTTATGAAAAGTTAATTACATCGGAGCGTTTCCGCGGACGAATCCATTTTGAATTTGATAAATGCATAGCTTGTGAAGTATGTGTTCGTGTATGTCCTATAGATCTACCCGTTGTTGATTGGAAATTGGAAACCGGTATGCGAAAAAAACGCTTGCTTAATTACAGTATTGATTTCGGAATTTGTATATTTTGTGGAAATTGCGTTGAGTATTGTCCAACAAATTGTTTATCAATGACTGAAGAATATGAGCTTTCTGCTTATGATCGTCACGAATTGAATTATAATCAAATCGCATTAGGTCGGTTACCGATGTCAGTAATTAACGATTATACAATTCGAACAATTTTGAATTATCCTCAAATAAAAAATGCATTTCATGATTAAAGACTGATTAAAGAGTAATTACTAATTACTATAGTAATTATAGTCAGGTTCAATTTTATCTAATTGAAAGGAATCGTTCCTTATTTTTTTTTGCTCACTAGAACTCGAAATTGCAATTAATTGTTGATTAGTTAGTGAGAAGTGCAAATCAATTTGGATTGAAAATCGAATTTAATAATCTCTCTATTTATTTAGAAATAGTTTCCAGCTAACTTTTGTACTTGGTTTGGCGTAAGGGGGAACAAGATATTGGTATAGTAATTGGACCTAGACGGAATTCAAATCCATTAGAAACACCATTCCATTTTAATTGAATTTAATTAGGAGCATATCATAAAAAAAGAAAAAATTTCCTGGTCAGGTCAATAAAATCATGAAAAACATTTCAATTTTTTTATCTTGTATATAGAATGGATTTGCCTGGACCAATACATGATTTTCTTTTCGTTTTTCTGGGATCAGGTCTTCTATTAGGAGGTATAGGAGTGGTATTACTTACCAATCCAATTTATTCGGCTTTTGCATTGGGATTGGTTCTTGTTTGCATATCGTTATTTTATATTTTATCAAACTCTCATTTTGTAGCGGCTGCACAGCTCCTTATTTATGTCGGAGCTATAAACGTTTTAATTTTATTTGCTGTCATGTTCATGAATGGTTCAGAATATTATAAAGATTTCGATCTTTGGACTGTTGGGAATGGGATTACTTCGTTGGTTTGTACAAGTATTTTCATCGCCATAATTACCACGATTCTCGATACGTCTTGGTATGGAATTATTTGGACGACAAAATCAAACCAAATTATCGAACAAGATTTGATAGGGAATAGTCAACAAATTGGAATTCATTTATCAACGGATTTTTTTCTTCCATTTGAACTCATTTCAATAATTCTTTTAGTTGCTTTGATAGGTGCAATTGTTGTTGCCCGTCAATGAAAAATCTTTCTAACTATTAAGAACAATCGAAATTGAAATTTTCTCGCTCTTATCAAATCCATTTAGCTTTAATTTTTGAATTCTATTTCAATATCGATCTTTTTCTTTTTCTATCTTACAAAAAAAAAAGAATATATTCTTTTTTTTTCTACTTGTTCTATTATAGTTAAGCGAAAGCCTTGGTTTATTGTTCATGGCGAAATGATTCAAAATTGATAAGGAGCTGATCAATGATACTCGAACATGCACTTGTTTTGAGTGCCTATTTATTTTCGATTGGTATCTATGGATTGATCACGAGTCGAAATATGGTTAGGGCTCTTATGTGTTTGGAACTTATCCTGAATGCAGTTAATATAAATTTCGTAACATTTTCGGATTTGTTCGATAGTCGACAATTACAAGGAGATATTTTCTCTATTTTTGTTATAGCTATTGCCGCAGCCGAAGCGGCTATTGGGTTAGCTATTGTTTCATCAATTTATCGTAATAGAAAATCAACTCGTATCAATCAATCGAATTTATTGAATAAATAAGTATAAGTACTACTAATTTCATTTATTTTAAAAATTCGAATATTCATCAATTATTTAATACAAAATGTAAAAATGTAAGAAATCAAAGTATCTTAGCCAACCCAGGAGTCGCGATCCATAATTCGATTGATTATTAAAATAATGATAAAATCATTGATTCATCTGGTATATAAATATATGATTTATATATAAGTTTACTAAATCGAAGATTTATGATATTCAAAAAATGAGAGATCCAATGTCACATTCAGTAAAGATTTATGATACATGTATAGGATGTACTCAGTGTGTCCGAGCCTGCCCAACCGATGTATTAGAAATGATCCCTTGGGATGGATGTAAGGCTAAGCAAATTGCTTCTGCTCCACGAACGGAGGACTGTGTTGGTTGTAAGAGATGTGAATCCGCTTGCCCAACGGATTTTTTGAGCGTGAGGGTTTATTTATGGCATGAAACAACTCGAAGCATGGGTCTAGCTTATTAATATAATAAGTTTCAGAAAAAACTACTTTAAACAAACTGAATTTTCCATTTTTTTTTAAATACAATTGATTTTTTTTATCGACAAAAAAACCCGTTCTTTTTCGAGAACGGGTTTTGGGGTCTAATTCTATCTTGTCTTTACCACGAATTATTTTCCTTGGTTAACAATAATTGTAGGTTTACCAATATTAGCGGGTTCTTTAATTTTCTTTCTACCTCATAGAGGAAATAAGGTAATAAGGTGGTATACCATATCCATTTCTATTTTTGAACTCCTTTTAACGACCTATACATTCTGTTATCATTTCCAATTGACCGATCCATTAAATCAACTAGCAGAGGATTATAAATGGATTAATTTTTTTGATTTTAACTGGAGATTGGGAATAGATGGGCTTTCTATAGGAACTATTTTACTGACGGGATTTATAACCACTTTAGCTACTTTAGCAGCCTGGCCGGTTACTCGGGATTCCCGATTGTTCTATTTCCTGATGTTAGCAATGTACAGCGGTCAAATAGGATCATTTTCTTCTCACGATCTTTTACTTTTTTTTCTCATGTGGGAGTTCGAATTAATTCCCGTTTATTTACTTCTATTGATATGGGGAGGACAGAAACGTCTGTATTCAGCTACAAAATTCATTTTATACACTGCGGGGGGGTCTATTTTTCTATTAATAGGCGTTTTTGGTATTGGCTTATATGGTTCGAATGAACCAACATTAAATTTTGAAATATTAGCTAACCAATCGTATCCTGTAGCACTAGAATTACTATTTTATACTGGATTTTTTATTGCTTTTGCAGTCAAATTACCGATCATACCCTTACATACATGGTTACCAGACACCCACGGGGAGGCACATTACAGTACTTGTATGCTTCTAGCTGGAATTTTATTAAAAATGGGAGCATATGGTTTGGTTCGGATCAATATGCAATTATTCCCCCATGCTCATTCTATATTTTCTCCCTGGTTGATTATAGTAGGTGCAATACAAATAATCTATGCAGCTTCAACATCTCCCGGTCAACGTAATTTAAAAAAAAGAATAGCCTATTCCTCCGTATCTCATATGGGGTTCATAATTATCGGAATTGGAGCGATAACCGATACGGGGCTCAATGGAGTCCTTTTACAAATGATTTCTCACGGATTTATTGGTGCTGCTCTTTTTTTCTTGGCAGGAATGACGTATGATAGAATACGTCTTGTTTATCTCGACAACATGGGTGGAATGGCGATTTTCCTTCCAAAAATATTCACACTGTTCAGTATCTTATCAATGGCTTCCCTTGCATTACCCGGCATGAGTGGTTTTGTTGCCGAATTGATAGTCTTTTTTGGAATAATTATCAGCCAACAATATTTTTTAATTCCAAAAATACTAATTACTCTTCTAATGGCAATTGGAATGATATTAACTCCTATTTATTTATTATCGATGTTACGTCAAATGTTCTATGGATACAAGATTTTGAATGTGCAAAACTCTTATTTTTTTGATTCTGGGCCGAGAGAATTATTTATTTTAATCTCTATTCTTCTCCCAATAATAGGTATTGGTATTTATCCGGATTTCATTCTCTCACTCTCAGTTGAGAAGGTCGAAGCTATTATATCTACATATTTTTATCGATCGTTTTCATGAATAAAACAAGAAAAAATTAAGAATCCTATTCTTTCTTTTTCGTTTTGCAATTTTACAATGAAAAATAAAAATTAACTAAAGTCAAAATGACTTGAAATTTTGCCTAGATGGATTTATTTTTGTGAGAACCCTTTGAATCAATTAGTGTAGTGATTCAAATGGTTCTCGACATCTTCCCTGAAGTATGGAGTTTTTTTTTCTTATATTCTTTAACTTAATATTTCCTAATTTAGTATTTAAATTTTTGATTTTATTATCATTTTTTTGAAAATGTTTTCTGTTTCTATTTGTAGGAATCTTTTTCAATTTGATTTCATGTTAATGAAAATTAAAGGAACCATAACTATGTAACCCTATTCCTAATAAATTGACCCCAAAATAGCATATCCAAATTATAAGAAAGCCCATAGAAGCCACAATCGCGCAATTTAGACTTTTGAACTTTTTTTTATTTGTTCGAGTATGTAAATAAATTGCAAATATAATCCAAGTAATAAATGACCAAGTTTCTTTTGGGTCCCAATTCCAATATGATCCCCATGCCTCATTAGCCCATACTGATCCTGAAAGAATCCCGATGTTTAAAAAGATAAACCCTAGACTAATAATACGATAACTCCACTGATCTAATTGTTGAATTAGTTGAGCTCTGTAATAATTTCTCGCAGAACAAGAGAAGTTGTTTATTAAAATATTCCGCTTTTCATCCATATATTGGATCTTGTTAAATGAAAATGACTCGTTTACGAAATTTGGAAAAATCTTTTGAAATGAAAATGAAATGACTAAAAGAGCTACTGATAATAATGATCCGCATAAAAGAGCTGCATAGCCTAATATCATCATACTTACGTGCATCATTAACCACTGGGATTGAAGCGCGGGTACTAATATTACAGATTGATGTATTTCGGTTAAAAGACCTGAAGTGGTAAAGCCGTGTAGAAAAATTGTACTTGGCGAGGTTATTGCGCTTAAATAATTGGTATGTTTTTTAAAATATGGAACGATACAAATAAGGGAGAAACTCCATGAAAGAAAAATGAATGATTCATATAAATCACTTAATGGGAAATGCCCCGAATAAATCCAACGAGTGATTAATAATCCCGTTATACAGAAAAAAGTAGCTATAATGCCCTTTTCTGGCGAATAATATAGTCCTACGATTTCATCAACAGATAAAATTATCAAAAAAATTGTAATTACAATTGAAACGATCGAAAATGATATATGAGTTAATATATGTTCTAAGGTGGAAAATATCATAAAAATTCTCAAATAAAAAAAGTATAGAAAATGATACGGAATCCAATCTGGAATTGCATTTATTATATATAGAACTTATTGTCTTTCTTTTCGAAGATAGCCTGCCGCCACTCGGACTCGAACCGAGATGCTCTAGCACTGCTTCCTAAGAGCAGCGTGTCTACCGATTTCACCATAGCGGCGTACGCGAAATAATAATAAGCTTTTTTTATTTAGTTGTCGAGATTGAAATTCAAAAAGTTAATTAAATTAATGACAAAAAATTCCTTTCGTTTTACTCCATATTGAAACATTCCAAAATATTACCATAATTCAATTCTTATTTAGTAATTCAATTATTAATTAATTCAATTATTAAAATGGCTATTCGAAATTCAAGTAGCTTGATGGGGAAAATAAGAATCCCCATCGGGAAAGACTACAATAAAAAAAATACCATTTTTTTATTATTTATTATAAGTTTGATTATTGGATTGTTGCACAAAAAAACTTTTTGAATTATCCGTAGAAATAGATTTCGCTAATGAAAAAGCCTTCAATGCTGTAAAATAGGCTTTTATTTTCCAAATATTCTTACGAATATGTTTTTTTGATATAGAAGTACGTTTTTTTGGAACTGCCATGAAAAAATAAATTTGAAAAAATTCTTTTTTTATCTAGTTGAATGTGAAAGACATTTATTGTTCAAACAATTTCATTTATTTTGAAATTTTTTTTTAATCTTGATTCCATTCAATCCAACTAAATATCTGACAAGACACAAAAGAGAAATAACGAAGTTTTTATATATCTATGTTTATTTTTGTCGTGCTTTATATTTATATCCGTATCAAAATAGAATCAAAGGTGAAAAAAGGAATCCTTGCTCATTGATTTTGATCCATGGTAGGTATCGAAAGAAAAATGTCGGATATTCTAATAGTCCTTTCGACAATTCTAAAAAAATTCCATGTGTTTTATATTATTTATATTAATGGAAAACAAAAAGAATGTATAAAATACTCTGTGTATATTTGTTGTATGGAATTATCAATTTTTCGTCTACGGATAGAAAAAATTATCGTAATACCTAATGGTAATTGAATTGTTTTATATCTTTAGTAAGTAGAAAGATCTTCGTTATAACTTAGCTAATTTATTTAGATTTAGTTAGATAAGTTATTATAGATAACTATTTATAGTTAGTTATTTATATTTATAGTTAGTTATTTATAGTAATAAAAGTTTATTATTTTTTTTTAGTAAAATTTTTACTCAAATTCTAGTAAATTATATAATTATATAAAAGTCAATTTTTAAAAATAGAAAATACATAAAAGATATATAGAAAATTCAAAAAAAAAATATATATATAAATATATATAAATATATATTAATTATATTAATTTCTATAGAATATAGAAATTAATATAAAATAGAAATTAATATAAAGAAAAAATAGTATTAGTATTTTTAGTTAATTTTTTATTTTTATTTCATTTTCGATTGCACTATTAGCCTGATCCTATTTATTCTAACTTCCTTCTTCCTCTGAATATTCGAAGGAGTTGAGAAAGAATAATTCAGAATAAAATAAGAATAAAAGATAAAAGGTTTTTTTATGGACTCTACATATCCCTATTCATGGATTATACCTCTCATTCCACTTCCCATTCCTATGTTAATAGGAGTTGGACTTATCGTTTTTCCAATGGCAACAAAAAATCTTCGACGTATGTGGTCCTTTCCTAATATCTTTCTACTAAATGTAGTTATGCTCCTTTCGGTCTATCTATCTATTCAGCAAATAAATAAAAGTTCTATCTATCAATATGTATGGTCTTGGACAATTAATAATGATTTTTCTTTAGACTTCGGTTACTTAATAGATTCGCTTGCTTCGATTATGGTAATATTAATTAGTACGATTGGAATTCTGGTTCTTTTTTATAGTGACAATTATATGTATCATGATCATGGATATTTGAGATTTTTTTCTTATATGAGTTTTTTCACTACCTCCATGTTGGGATTAGTTACTAGTGGGAATTTGATACAAATTTATATTTTTTGGGAATTAGTTGGAATGTGTTCTTATCTATTAATAGGTTTTTGGTTCACACGACCTATTGCGGCGAATGCTTGTCAAAAAGCCTTTGTAACGAATCGTGTAGGCGATTTTGGTTTATTATTAGGGATTTTGGGACTTTATGCTATAACGGGTAGTTTCGAATTTAGAGATTTATTCGAAATAGTAAATAAATTAGTTTATAATAATGAGGTAAATTTTGTATTTCTTACTTTGTGTGCCTTGCTTTTATTGACAGGTGCAGTTGCCAAGTCTTCTCAATTCCCCCTTCACGTATGGTTACCCGATGCCATGGAAGGTCCCACTCCTATTTCGGCTCTTATACATGCCGCTACTATGGTCGCAGCAGGTATTTTTCTTGTAGCTCGCCTCCTTCCTCTTTTTATAATTATACCTCATATAATGAATTTGATTTCTTTGATAGGTATAGTAACACTACTATTCGGAGCTACTTTATCCCTTGCTCAAAAAGATATTAAAAGAAGTTTGGCGTATTCTACGATGTCCCAACTGGGTTATATGATGTTAGCTTTAGGAATGGGATCGTATCAGGCGGCTTTATTTCATTTGATTACTCATGCTTATTCGAAAGCATTATTGTTTTTAGGATCCGGATCTATTATTCATTCAATGGAAGCTATTGTTGGATATTCTCCCGATAAAAGTCAGAATATGGTTCTTATGGGAGGGTTGAAAAAGCATGTACCAATTACAAAAACTGCTTTTTTAATAGGTACGCTTTCTCTTTGTGGTATTCCACCTCTCGCTTGTTTTTGGTCCAAAGACCAAATTCTTAACGATAGTTGGTTGTATTCTCCGGTTTTTGCAATTATAGCTTGTTTCACAGCAGGATTAACCGCATTTTATATGTTTCGAATCTATTTACTGACTTTTGAGGGACATTTAAACGTTCATTTTAAGAATTATAGTGGTCAAAAAAGTGGTTCCTGCTATTCAATATCTCCATGGGGAAAAGAAATTCAAAAAAACAAGTTTTCTTTATTATTATCAATAAATAATAATGAAAAGTGGATTTTCTTTTTTTTCAATACAACCTATCGAATTTTTGATAATGGAAAAAAAATGATACGCCCTTTTATTAGTATTGCTTGTTTTGGAATTCAAAATACGTTTTTTTATCCCCCCGAATCGGACAGTACTATGCTATTTTCCATGTCTATATTAGTACTATTTACTTGTCTTGTTGGAATTATAGGAATTCCTTATAATCAAAGTGGAATTGATTATGATCTATTATCAAATTTGTTGAATCCGTCTATAAACCTTTTACATCCGAGTCAAAATAATTTTATAGATTGGTATGAATTTTTTATAAATGGAATTTTTTCGGTCAGTCTATCCTTTTTTGGTATATTTATAGCGTTTTTTTCATATAAGCCCATTTATTCATCTTTCAAAAATTTCAACTTACAAAATTCATTTGTTAAAGGTGGTAATATTAATAATACTACAGCTCTCTGGGAAAAAATAATTAATCTCATTTATGATTGGTCATATAATCGTGGTTACATAGATTTTTTTTATCGAATATCTTTGGCTGGGGGTCTAAGAAGATTTGCTGAACTAACTCATTTTTTTGATCGACGAGGAATTGATGGAATTCCAAACGCTTTTGGCCTTATAAGTTTCTTTGGTGGAGAGGGCATTAAATATTTAGGAACAGGTCGGATTTCTTCTTATCTCTTAGTCTATTTAGGGACCATCTTTTTACTTTTTTACTTATTTCTTTTAGTCTTTTAGACTCTGGATTGACATTTTGGATGAAGATGAATTTGCAAATATTGATTTGATCTTCGAAGACAATTCTTCCTTGTTGGATTTTGAATTCCATTTTTGAAAACGGAAATAAATCATTTTTTTTTTCTGTTGATAATGAATTTTGATCAAATGTATCTATTTTCTCTTCCAATTTTTCATAATCATAATCAGTAGTAAAAAGTATACCCTGGATCTTATTTATCCATCTTTTCTCGATGTCATTTTTTATCGAAGTTTCATTTCTGATTGAGGAAGAAAAAAAAATGTTTCTCCTTCC